ACGAAAGAATAAAGAGAATTTTTTACTTAAAACTTAAATTGGAAGTTGCATGGAAAGCAATTGATAAAACAGTACTAAAAACATAATTTTGTCACTTAGACCTATTAAGGTTTATAGGGTTTTGTATAGACAAAAGAAAAATAAAATGATTCAAATTATATAATATTACATATTCGAATTTGATAAAAATAAAAAAGATTCAGTATTTGGGAGATAAAGACACAAAAATCAGAAACAATATAGAATCCCTTTTTTGAGCACTTAAGCGATGAATTTCGTTGTTCAAAAAATGATTCGCAGAGAAGAGAGATATTTGTACTTTACTTATTTTTGAGTAGAATACCATTGGAAGTGTATAAAGTGTATAAGAAGGGTTGCATTTATTAAACACGTACGTGGATGGCTATAATATCCGACTTCTCCTTTATTTTAGTACCTTCTATTCAGGACAGCCCGGGTCGTGCTTTATCAAACGAAAATCTCTATTCAATGCAAAAATGAAGTAGAATAATTTTATGATAATTCCCTATCGACAACATATCTAACTAATAGATATCTGTAATTTATGTTCTGGGGTTTACATAGACTCATATATTTTGTTATAATTGAAATTGAGAATGATTTTTTGATTAAAAAAATTAAAATAAAAAAAAGGGGTGTTTATTTTAGGAAAAGGATTAAGGAAAACAGGACTCAAAATGCAAGTACAATAAAAATTCAGTAATCCGAGAATATTTTTGTATCATTTTGGCGACATGGCCGAGTGGTAAGGCGGGGGACTGCAAATCCTTTTTCCCCAGTTCAAATCCGGGTGTCGCCTGATCAAACAAAAAACCCGAAATCTCTTCTTTTCTTCTGTTCTGCTGATATAACTCGGAGAATAATTCTCCGGTAGAAACAGAGGAAAGAGACTGTTGATACTTTGTTTGATTCTAAACATTTGGTCTGAGGTTTTTCGAAAAGAAAAGGTTGTGAATCCTCGTTCGCATCTAGGATTCAAGGAAATATTATAATATATTATATAGTAGGGAGCTTTCAAGACTTTATGATTCCCTTCTATTATTAATAGAATATTAAGGGACTGTCTAATGACTGGATCTTGGATTAGATTGTAGAGCCTGCTAATAAATCTGATTCCATTTCTAATTTTGGAAAGGGGTGGAAGTTTCGTTATATATGACGGACTCGCAAGATGAACGCCGGGGTATCCAATCAATATTCGATTCGATATGGATAATTTTTTTTTGATAACCCCTAGTCAAGCCCCCTACCCCTCAGAGATAATCGGGAAGGGGGTATGGATTAGGGGAAATAGAGGTCTGTACTAGATAGTGATTTCTCCCTTTCCGTTTTTACTTACGAGGGTCAACAAAAAGATAGGCCTTAATTATTCACCTGTTCCCATTCCCTTGGGATATTTTGCTTGTGTTTAATCTTTCCCGATTCGAAATCAGAATAAGATTGGTTTCTCAATAGTGTTCGATCAAAATCCCCTTTTTTTGACTCTGCACCATTGATTCCACTATTATTAGTGAGTAATAATTCCTTTGTATTTATAGAGATAGGAGACATAATTCACATGGATATAGTAAGTCTCGCTTGGGCTGCTTTAATGGTAATCTTTACATTTTCCCTTTCACTCGTAGTGTGGGGAAGAAGTGGGCTCTAGAAGTACTACTAAATTGAGTTGAGGAATCAAACCGTATCACTGTTTTATAGATCGTTCTGCAACGCGTTTTGAACTATTTAAAATAAAAATATCTGAATTTCGAATTTAAGTGGAGTCAAATGGAGTAATCTATGATATGAATCATACCGAAATTTTCTATTTCAATCAATGGAATCGACTCTTACCATCTTTATAGATGGAGGAAGGCCGGACCCCTTTTTTTTGTTTGATTGCTTTTCCTTTTTACTGTTCAAAGAACAAGTGGTTTTGTTAAGTGTATACGAACTTTCTATGAAAAATGATATTATATTATAGTAGTTATAACTATGCAATAATAAGATCTTGCTTCGGACGAGTCACATATTGGGCATTTATCACTTGGTTTCTAATCTTATAAAGGGGATTTATCCTTTATCAACTTTTTTCATATCACGGTTTGGGCGTTAAAAATAAGTGAGGTTTCCTCTTCCTTATTAGGAAAAGGAATTATAATTCTAAGATAAGAATTCTCTCAGATTGATCGGAACAAATAGATGTAGCAAATAAATAGAATTGGGTGTTATGCCAATTCTATACAATATGTTATGTCAATTCCATACAATATATGAAATTAATAGAATATATTACATGAACAGAATGTTGTAGATTGATCTATAGAATCTAGCTTTATTATAGATTAAAACTTTATAGAATAAGAGATCGATAGTATGGTAGAAAGAAGGATTCATCTATTTCTTTCTTACCATACTATCAAATTAATAGAATACTGCCAATTAAAGTCCGCTCATTTCATTTAAGTTAAGACGCTAAATTGGAATCCTTTTCATTTGA